CGAAATGGGCGGAATAGCTATCCCAATGCCAAAAATATTCACGATGTTCAGCAGCTTTTCAATGGCTTCTCTTGCATTACCGGGTATGAGTGGTTTTGTTGCAGAATTGATAGTTTTTTTTGGAATCATTACCAGCCAAAAATATCTTTTAATATCAAAATTAGGAATTACTTTTGTAATGGCAATTGGGATGATATTAACGCCTATTTATTCATTATCTATGTTACGCCAGATGTTCTATGGATACAAGCTATTTAATGCTCCAAACTCTTATGTTTTTGATTCTGGACCACGAGAGTTATTTGTTTCGATCGCTATCTTTATACCTGTAATAGGTATTGGTATGTACCCTGATTTTGTTCTTTCCCTATCAGTTGACAAGGTCGAGGTTCTTTTATCTAATTTTGTTTATAGATAGTTTTCATAAAAAAATCATAGGATTTGGATAATTAAAAAAAGAAGTCTTTTTCCTCTCTTAAGTTAAAAACAAAATTCACCCAATATGTTTGATCTTTGTGAGAACCATGCGAATCCCCGCACTACTGGATTCGCATGGTTCTCACAGGTTCATATAAAGTTTTTTTATATACAAACAACATATTCTATTTCTATTTATATTTTAGAATTCGCAAGAACCTTTCTTGAATTCAATTAGATGTTAACGTAAATGAACCATAACTATGTAGCCCTATTCCTAATAGATTGACCCCAAAATAGCATATCCAAATTATAAGAAAGCCCATAGACGCCACAATTGCGGAAATTTCAACCTGTAAATTTTTATTGGTTCTAGTATGTAAATAAACCGCAAATACGATCCAAGTAATAAATGCCCAAGTTTCCTTTGGGTCCCAATTCCAATAGGACCCCCATGCTTCATTAGCCCATACTGCTCCTGAAAGAATACCTATAGTTAAAAAGAGAAAACCTAGACTAATCAAACGATAACTCCAATAATCCAACTGGTGAATCAATTGGGACCTGTAATAATTGTTAGCAGAAAAAAAAGAAGTATTTCCTAAAAAATTGTTTCTTTCATTTATGTATTGTATTTCACCAAAGGAAAGTTCCTCGTTTAGTTTTAATAAAAAAGTATTCCTCTTACAAAAAAAATTTATGTTTTTTCGAAATGTAAGGACCAGAAGTGCTACTGATAATAATGATCCACATAAAAGAGCTGCATAGCCCAATATCATCATACTTACGTGCATTATTAACCACTCGGATTGGAGAGCAGGTACTAATATTGCGGATTGATGTATTTCAGTTAAAAGACCCGAAGTAGCAAAGCCTTGGGTAAAAATAACACTTGACACAGTTATTGTGCTTAAATGGCTTTTTTTTTTTTTTAAATATGGAACTATCTGAATAACTGATAAACTCCAAGAAAGAAAGATTAATGATTCATATAAATCACTTAGTGGGAAATGCCCCGAATAAATCCAACGAGTGACTAATAATACGGTTATACATAAAAAAGTAGCTATCATTCCCTTTTCTGACGAATCATTTAGTTTTGTGATTTCATCGATTAATAAAGTTATCAAATGAATTGTAATTACAACGGAAACGATCGAAAAGGAAATATGAGTTAATATATGCTCTAAAGTTGAAAATATCATAAAAATTTTAAAAAGGAGGAATCCTGAAATATAAATCAGGAGTTGAATTCATTCTAGAATTTATAATATATTGTATCTATTTTCGAAGAGAAGGTCTGCCGCCACTCGGACTCGAACCGAGATGCTCTCGCACTGCTTCCTAAGAGCAGCGTGTCTACCGATTTCACCATAGCGGCTTGTTCGAATTCATAATAGCCTATTCATAGTCAATCGTCGAGATTTAAGGAGTCAACTAAATGAAATCTTTTTAGTCAAAATGAAAATGGATGAATAAAACTTTGTTCAAATACAAATTTGAAGGTTCATTATTATGGGGTATGGGTTTTATTTACCTTAGTGCTTTGGTGTAGTTTATGCTCTTCTATAATTCAAATTCAATAGAATCGAACTATTGAAACTATAAACTTCAACCCTCTAGTTATTGATAGAACTATAAAAAATTTCTTTATTTTTTTCATAAAAGATTTATAATTTATATTATTTACTAAAAGTTAAAAAATGTATTTTACAAATGAACAAAAAACAAGACCCCTTTTTATTACTCAAAACTTGCACATTAATTCGGACAAAAAATTCCAGGCTTTTGTCGGTTGGGTTGAAAGAGACATATAAATGGGAAATTTATATATTCTAATAGATTAATTCAGAGAAATTCAGATAAATAAGAAGTCAGAAAGTTACACAAAAATTTTTCAAAATAAATGAATAAATTAATTTCAACGATGTATTAATTTTAACTAAAGATCTCTTTTTTACCCTTCTTCAATATTAAATATTCAATATATATATATTCATATTTATAATTTATATTTAGAAAAACGTCGATTATTGTAATTGTGACAAACAGGTTGATGGGGAAAAAAGACTCCCCCATCTCCAAAACAAGAAAATATACTAACAATATACTAACAAAGGCTCAAGTTTTGTATCTTGTCTTTATTCTTTTTTCAAAAGCTTTTTATAATTTACTAACCCCTAAACCGAAGAATTATTATTATACATATCCTAATAGCGAAGCGAGTTATAGTTCATATTGATTAGCAACAAACAATAGGTTTGTTGATTTCCTATTAAGAATGAAATGGGCCTATTTTTATATTCGGATTATTCCAATGTTTTATTTTATGACTTTTTTTGTCGCACAAAAAAACTTTTTGAGTTTCCGGTAGAAAGAGATTTACCTAATGACAACGCTTTTAAGGCTGCCCAATATCCCTTCCCTTTCCAAATATTTTTACGAATACGCTTTTTTGATATAGAAGTACGTTTTTTTGGAACTGCCATTTAAAAATTAAGAGGTTACTCGTTGTTATAGTTGGATGTGAAAGACATCTATTGGTCAAAACGAATATATTCATTATCTAGTTATTTTATTATTTTATAGAGAAGAATTAGATAATATAATATATATTATCTAGAGAAAACAAAAAAACATATATATATATAGATAAAAAATATGCGAAAATCATACAATATATATATATATATAAAATATGCGAAAATCATACAAAATCTTACTATAAAAATATAATTAAATTTTTTTTCTACATAAAATAGACCAAAGAATTTAAGAACCCTTTAAGAACCCATTGCCTAATGAAAAGCCTAATGAAAACTTTAAATTTTTCTATTAATTGGTCAAATTTGAGTAAAGAATACTTCGAAATTCCATTTTAAAATTCGAATCAAACTAGTAATTAAATAAATGAATCTGTTAAAAGATACACGTTTTGTTAAAAAAAATCTTCGTTATTTTTTTATTAAATTTGATTTTATTTTACCCCCTTTTGATAATTACCCCCTTTTTTGATAAATATAAAAATAAATCTTATAGAAAATATAAAATGTTAGATATTATAGTGTTTCCTATAAATGTTTTTTTATTGAAACGTAAACTAATCAATCAGTTTCATACTGAAACTAGTTAATGATTTGGAACAAACTGACTAAAAAGCCAGATTTGTACAAAAATTGTACCTTTGTTAATCCTATGATTCATATCGATTCATATCAGATTTCTTTTTAGTGTAATTTTTTATCATTACTTTATGAATATAAAGTGATTTAATAATAATGAAATTTTGTATTTTCGTTATTTTAAATTTTAAGAAAAATCTTAGTTAATAACTAAATTCGCTTTTTATGAGCAAGTAGGTCATATCATTTGCCCAATTGTAACTTCTTTATTTTAATATTTAATTTGGAAAGACCCAGATAATATATAAAATTCGAAAAATATCTTTAAGTTAGTACATCTCTTGATTTTTTTATTGACCCCTTTTGTTTTGAAATTGAAAGGGGGTAGGATCCAGTAAATCGGAAACAATCAATTAAGAATAAAAAACTTTTTTATGGAACAGACATATCAATATTCGTGGATAATACCTTTCCTTCCACTTCCAGTTCCTATGTTAATAGGAGCGGGACTTCTTCTTTTTCCGTCGGCAACAAAAAGTCTTCGCCGTATGTGGGCTTTTCAAAGTGTTTTTTTGTTAAGTATAGTCATGATTTTTTCGATCAATCTGTTTATTCAGCAAATAAATGGCAGTTCTATCTATCAATATGTATGGTCTTGGATCATTAATAATGATTTTTCTTTAGAATTCGGTTACTTGATCGACCCGCTTACTTCTATTATGTCAATATTAATCACTACTATTGGAATTATGGTTCTTATCTATAGTGATAATTATATGTCGTATGATCAAGGATATTTGAGATTTTTTGCTTATATGAGTTTTTTCAGTACTTCTATGTTAGGATTAGTTACTAGTTCTAATTTGATACAAATTTATATTTTTTGGGAATTGGTAGGAATGTGTTCATATCTATTAATAGGGTTTTGGTTCACACGGCCTGTTGCTGCAAATGCTTGCCAAAAGGCATTTGTAACTAATCGTGTTGGGGATTTTGGTTTATTATTAGGAATTTTAGGTTTTTATTGGATAACAGGGAGTTTCGAATTTCGAGATTTATTCAAAATATTCAATAACTTGATTTCTAATAATCATAATGAAGTAAATTTTTTATTTGTTACTTTCTGTGCCGTTCTATTATTTTCCGGTGCGGTTGCTAAATCTGCACAATTTCCCCTTCATGTATGGTTACCGGATGCCATGGAGGGGCCTACTCCTATTTCGGCTCTTATACATGCTGCTACTATGGTAGCTGCGGGCATTTTTCTTGTAGCTCGGCTTATTCCTCTTTTCATAGTCATCCCTCACATAATGAATTTCATCTCTTTGGTAGGAGTAATAACAATATTATTCGGGGCTACTTTTGCCCTTGCTCAAAAAGACATTAAGAGAGGTTTAGCCTATTCCACAATGTCTCAATTGGGTTATATGATGTTAGCTCTAGGTATGGGGTCGTATCGAA